GAATCTTTCTATTCCGTACATATCTGTTCCTGATCTTTTTGATATTACTAAAAGGGGTAGAGTTTTTGGAACAATAATTGGGATTTTTATTACATTAGCTAAAACTTATTTGTTCTTGTTCATTCCTATCGCAACAAGATGGACTCTACCGCGGCTGAGAATGGATCAATTATTAAATCTTGGATGGAAATTTCTTTTACCTATATCTCTAGGTAATCTATTATTAACAACTTCTTCCCAACTTCTTTCACTGTAAAAAAAGACTTCGATATTCACGACTTGTCTCAAACAAGAGAAAGAAACAAGTATCTTATTTTTTATAGATATTCACGATATGTTTCCTATGGTAACTGAGTTCATGAATTATGGCCAACAAACAGTACGAGCCGCAAGGTATATTGGTCAAGGTTTCATGATTACCTTATCACACGCGAATCGTTTACCTGTAACTATTCAATACCCCTACGAAAAATTGATCACATCCGAGCGTTTCCGCGGCCGAATCCACTTTGAATTTGATAAATGCATTGCTTGTGAAGTATGTGTTCGTGTATGTCCTATAGATCTGCCCGTTGTTGATTGGGAATTGGAAACTGATATTAGAAAGAAACGATTGCTTAATTACAGTATTGATTTCGGAATATGTATTTTTTGTGGTAATTGCGTTGAGTATTGTCCAACAAATTGTTTATCAATGACTGAAGAATATGAACTTTCTACTTATGATCGTCACGAATTGAATTATAATCAAATTGCTTTGGGTCGGTTACCAATGTCAATAATTGACGATTACACAATTCGAACAATTTTAAATTTGCCTGAAATAAAAAATTAAGAACTCATTTTGATCTAAAAGAATGAAGGTTTTTATTTGGTGAGTAACTACAAGTATATTCATAATTATATTGATTAGGCGGCGAGAATTGTGTTTTAATTTATATTAATATGAAAAATAGATTTCAGTCTATATTTATTATTTGAAAATTGATGATTTGAAAATATATAGATTCAAATTACTCCTTCGAGAGATTAGGCCAATAACTACATCTACATCAATCCATATCAATGAAAATGGAATTTTTCAAATTGAATAATTAAGAACTATTATAAAATATAATAAAAGTGTAGTTACTTCTTTTTTCCTGACTGGTTCAATAAAGTTATGCAAGATTTTGATTTATTTATCTCTTATATATAATGGATTTACCTGGACTAATACATGATTTTCTTTTAGTCTTTCTGGGATTGGGTCTTATATTAGGGGGTCTGGGAGTAGTATTACTTGCCAATCCCATTTATTCTGCCTTTTCGTTGGGATTTGTTTTTGTTTGTATATCGTTATTCTATATTCTATCGAATTCCCATTTTGTAGCTGCTGCGCAGCTCCTTATTTACGTAGGAGCCATAAATGTTTTAATCATTTTTGCTGTGATGTTCATAAATGGTTCAGAATATTCCAAAGATTTCCGTCTTTGGACCGTGGGAGATGGAGTAACTTCCGTGGTCTGTACAAGTCTTTTTGTTTCACTAATTACTACTATTCCAGATACGTCATGGTACGGGATTATTTGGACTACAAAAGCAAACCAGATTGTAGAGCAAGATCTGATAAGTAATAGTCAACAAATTGGGATTCATTTATCAACAGATTTTTTTCTTCCGTTTGAATTTATTTCAATAATTCTTTTAGTTGCGTTAATCGGCGCAATTGCTGTAGCTCGTCAATAATAACTCTTTATAACTGGAAAAACCTTGTTATGAGCTATCACATGTATTTCCTTTTTTCTATTTTACTTTATATATAAAATAGAAATCTTTTATTAGTTCAATCTATTCCCAATATATTACTTTATTGCATTACTCGTTATATTATAGTCAATCCAATTGGTTAAATTGTTGTTCATATTGAAATGAATCGAGATTTATAAGGAGTTGGTTAATGATGCTCGAACATGTACTTGTTTTGAGTGCCTATTTATTTTCTGTTGGTCTATATGGATTGATTACAAGTCGAAATATGGTTAGGGCTCTTATGTGTCTTGAACTTATATTAAATGCGGTTAATCTCAATTTTGTAACATTTTCTGATTTTTTTGATAGTCGTCAATTAAAAGGATCCATTTTTTCTATTTTTGTTATAGCTATTGCAGCTGCTGAAGCCGCTATTGGACTCGCTATTGTTTCATCAATTTATCGTAACAGAAAATCAACTCGTATAAATCAATCAAATTTATTGAATAAGTAATATTATAATATAAATTATCATTATCATTTTCATAAATTAATTTAAATTAGCATGTCTGCCATGTAAGATATGATCATGTTATCACAAAGATAAGAAATCAAAGTATTTTGGCACTATCAATCCAGAAATAGAGAAAAAAACTCGGGGAACTCATCGATTCATCTAGTACTAGTATTTAAATATATAATTCATTTATCAATTTACTAGATTGAAACTTTATCACGTTCAAAAAAAGATAGACCCAATGTCGCATTC